CCACCAGGAAAGACAAATTACAAGGAATCAAAAAATTTTAAAAAAGGGCTCTATGTCCAACGGATGACCCCCACTAAGAAAAAGTATTTTGTTTTGGTTCGACCCGTAGTTACATATGAAATAACGGACGGTATCAATTTAGTAACACTTTTCCCTCAGGATCTGTTGCAAGAAAGGGATAATGTGCAACTTCGAGTTTTCAATTATATCCTTTATGGAAATGGCAAAGTTACTCGGGGAATTTGTGACACAAGTATTCAATTAGTACGTACTTGTTTAGTATTGAATTGGAGCCAAGACAAAAAAAGAGCTTTTATCGAAAAGGTATGCACTTCTTTTGTTGAAGTAAGGACAAAAGGTATAATTCGGAATTTCCTAAGGATCGATTTAGTGAAAGCGGATCTTTCATATATAGGGAAAAGGAATGACCCCCCCCTTTTTTATTATTATGGATCAGAACATAAGCATATGAATCTGTTTTTGTCCATTTCTTCAAAGACAAAACTTCAACAATCATTTAACCAAAATCAAGGAACTGTTCGTACGTTGTTGGATAAAAATAAGGAATGCCTGTTTTTTATAATTTTGTCATCATCCAATTGTTTTCGAATGGGTCCATTCACAACCAACGGTGTAAAATATCACAAAGAATCCATTAAAAAAGAGCGCCCAATTCCAATTAAGACCCCATTGGGTCCTTTAGGAACAGTCCTTCAATTTGCGAATTATTATTTTTTTTTCCATTTAATAACTCAGAATCAGATTTTGGTAAATAATTATTTACAATTTTACAATTTCAAATTAAAACAAACCTTTCAAGTCTTTATATATCAATATTATTTAATAGATGAAAAGGGAAGAATTTATAACCCCGATTTTTTAAGTACCATCATTTTGAATCCATTCAATTTACATTGGTATTTTCTTCATTACCAGTTTTGTGACGAGACATCTACAAAAATGTGTCTTGGACAATTTATTTGTGAAAATGTATGTATAATAAAAAATGGGCTGCATTTAAAATCGGGTCAAGTTCTAATTGTTCACTTTGATTCTGTAGTAATAAGATCGGCTAAGCCCCGTTTGGCTACCCCAGGAGCAACAGTTCAGGGTCATTATGGGAAACTCATTTATGAAGGGGATACTTTAGTTACATTTATATATGAAAAATCGCGGTCTGGGGATATAACGCAAGGTCTGCCAAAAGTGGAACAAGTCTTAGAAGTTCGTTCGGTTGATTCAATATCAATGAATCTAGAAAAGAGGATTAATGGTTGGAACGAGCGTATAAAAAAAAGTCTTGGAATTCCGTGGGGATTCTTAGTTGGAGCTGAGCTAATTATAGCGCAAAGTCGTATCTCTTTGGTTAATAAGATCCAAAAGGTTTATCGATCCCAAGGGGTGCAGATCCATAATAGGCATATCGAAATTATTGTACGGCAAATAACATCCAAAGTCTTAGTTTCAGAGGATGGAATGTCTAATGTTTTTTTGCCCGGAGAACTCATTGGATTGTTTCGAGCAGAACGGGCGGGGCGCGCTTTGGAAGAAGCGATCTGTTACCGAACTTTCTTATTGGGAATAACGAGAGCATCTCTGAATACTCAAAGCTTTATATCCGAAGCAAGTTTTCAAGAAACTGCTCGAGTTTTAGCAAAAGCAGCTCTTCGAGGCCGTATTGATTGGTTGAAAGGACTCAAAGAAAACGTTGTTCTGGGGGGGATGATACCCGTCGGTACTGGATTCAAGGGATTCGTCCACCGTTCAAAGAACATTAGCATTCCTTTGAAAATAAAAAACAAGCCTCTATTCGCGGGAGAAATGCAAGATATTTTATTTTACCACAGAGAATTATTGGATTTTTGTTTTTTAAAGAATTTAGGTCATAAATCAAAACAACAATGATTTTGGGGATTTAAGAGAAGAGATTCATTTATCTTTGTCATTTAATTTTAATAATAATTAATTGAATAAAATCATGTAAAAAAATATATATAACGAATAGATAAAGAATTTATGGTTTGGCCATCAACGGCCAATCCACGTTAAAAAAGAAGGTTCCGTTGGAACAATTTTTTATTTCAGGATACCTCATCTCTTAAAAAAAAAAAAGAGTTCAAAGTGTGTGGAGAAATGACAAGAAGATATTGGAACATAAATTTGGAAGAGATGATGGAGGCGGGAGTTCATTTTGGTCACGGTACTCGAAAATGGAATCCTCGAATGTCACCTTATATCTCTGCAAAATGCAAGGGTATTCATATTATAAATCTTACCAGAACTGCTCGTTTTTTATCAGAGGCTTGTGATTTAGTTTTTGAGGCCGCAAGTAGAGGAAAAAATTTTTTAATTGTTGGGACAAAAAATAAAGCAGCTGACTCAGTAGCATGGGCGGCAATAAGGGCTCGATGTCATTATGTTAATAAAAAGTGGCTTGGCGGTATGTTAACGAATTGGTCCACTACAGAAACAAGACTTCATAAATTCAGGGATTTAAGCATGGAACAAAAGACGGGGAGACTCGCCCGTCTCCCGAAGAGAGATGCCGCGGTGTTGAAGAGACAATTATCTCACTTGCAAACATATCTGGGCGGGATTAAATATATGACAGAGTTACCCGATATTGTAATCATCGTTGATCAACAAGAAGAACATACGGCCCTTCGAGAATGTATTACCTTGGGAATTCCAACACTTTGTTTAATCGATACAAATTGTGACCCGGACCTCGCCGATATTTCGATTCCGGCAAACGATGATGCTATATCCTCAATCCGATTAATTCTTACCAAGTTAGTATTTGCAATTTGTGAAGGTCGTTCTAACTATGTAAGAAATCCTTGATTTTTTATGAAACCTATAATTAAAATCCCAAAAATTTTGGTTATGATATCCTGAATATCAAAAACAATCAAAGGGCTGGGGATATTATGTTATTAATAGGTATCCTAAACAAAATCAATTAAATAAACAAAGTAGACAAGTCGAGAAAGAGGCGGTTGAATCAAAATAATTTTTTTTTATTTCTGTCAGAGGACAATATGAATATTCTATCATATTCAATCAACACACTAAAGGGGTTCTATGATATGTCTGGTGTGGAAGTAGGTCAACATTTTTATTGGCAAATAGGGGGTTTCCAAATCCATGGCCAGGTACTTATAACTTCTTGGGTTGTAATTGCGATCTTACTAGGGTCAGCTGCTATAGCTGTTCGGAATCCACAAACCATTCCGACAGGCGGTCAGAATTTCGTTGAATATGTCCTCGAATTCATTCGAGACGTGAGCAAAACTCAAATTGGCGAAGAATATCGCCCTTGGGTTCCTTTTATTGGAACTATTTTTCTATTTATTTTTGTTTCTAATTGGTCAGGGGCCCTTTTGCCTTGGAAAATCGTACAGTTACCTCAGGGGGAGTTAGCCGCACCCACGAATGATATAAATACTACTGTTGCTTTAGCTTTACTCACGTCAGTAGCCTATTTCTATGCGGGTCTTACAAAAAAAGGATTTGGTTATTTTGGTAAATACATTCAACCAACTCCAATTCTTTTACCCATTAATATTTTAGAAGATTTCACAAAACCCCTATCACTTAGTTTTCGACTTTTTGGAAATATATTAGCGGATGAATTAGTAGTTGTTGTTCTTGTTTCTTTAGTACCTTTAGTGGTTCCTATACCTGTCATGTTACTCGGATTATTTACAAGTGGGATTCAGGCTCTTATTTTTGCAACTTTAGCCGCAGCTTATATAGGCGAATCCATGGAGGGTCATCATTGATTAGTCTTTACAAGATTCGATTAGATCCAATCGTGTGTCGCCCAAAAGACTCTAATGGTAATAGAAAAAAATAGATTATGACGAGATGTGTAAAAAAGGAGTTGGTCAGTAGAGAGTGGTTGCGCCAGATCTGTGGAATCTAATGATTATAGGTTAATTTTTTTAGATTAGATGTTTTGAAGAATGATTCTAAAATTAGATTGAATTAAAAATACATAAGATACATTATAGGCGGTTTACGTTATGTAAGAAACACATGTATATTTGATATTAGATATTGGCAAGTTATATATCAACGAATATTTACTTTGTACTACTTGAATTTTGATAGAGCTGCCAACCGAGGTCTTTCGGTTTGTTTCATTTATAACCGTGAATAAAAATAAACAGATAACCTAAAGAAAAAGATTGAAGAAGGCTTAAAAAAAGGAAATGCAGTAAGTTGAATTGATTCAAATATATATGAATTATAATTCGGTATTTTTGTTTATTGTTTAATTATTATTAATTATCATTTCTATTATTTCTACTCTATGAATATTACAATGGAATAAGTCAGTCCTAATTCTTTGGTTGATTGTATCATTAACCATTTATTTTTTTTGTGTGAGGAACTTATCTATCATGAATCCACTGATTTCTGCCGCTTCCGTTATTGCTGCTGGATTGGCTGTAGGGCTTGCTTCTATTGGACCTGGGGTTGGTCAAGGTACTGCTGCAGGCCAAGCTGTAGAAGGTATTGCGAGACAGCCCGAGGCCGAGGGAAAAATACGAGGTACTTTATTACTTAGTTTAGCTTTTATGGAAGCTTTAACAATTTATGGATTGGTTGTAGCATTAGCCCTTTTATTTGCAAATCCTTTTGTTTAATCCGAGAGAATAAATATGAGCAATTTGTATTTCCTTTATGGTCGTGCAGGTTGTTTTTTCACATTATATTTTAATTAAAATTTCGTTTCGACATAATTACTTATGCATTCATAAAATAATCCAAGGGAAGGGCTGATTTGAAAATGAAGAATTAGTGTTACCCCACTCGTTTTCTTCCTTCCCCTTACTTAGTCCAAAGCAAGGCAGAAGTGCTCCAATAAAGGAGCTATTTCGCAATTCACGGGAAACCTTAATTCTATTTTATTTCAATTAATTCCAATAAATATATATATAATTTAAGTATTATTAATTATTGTTATGTTATTGGGAATCTCAATTGAAAAA